TACATTAATGACCTATATTATATATATATATATTATTGTTTTACTCTATATAAGATTCGAACTTATTATGTATAATCCTACCTAAATCTTATGTAATATACCTTATAACCTTAAATATAAGGAAAGATAAAATATAAAATTTGAAAAAGGTATTAGAGTTTATATATATATATTTATATTTATATTTATATATATATATTTCATCGATCAGTCCCATTAATCATATATAATGAAGTAAGGGGGGGTAGTTAATTATATAAAACTTAATTATAATTTATAGATTAATGAATCTGTGTTTGGTTTATTATGTTTGTTAATTTTTAATGCATTAGTATTAATTTCATATACGAAACCTATAATTAATATTAATAAGAATAATAAAACTATAGTGAAACCATAATTAGATACTAAATAAATTGACATAACATAAGGTAATAATGTTGATATTTCTAAATCAAAAGGTAGGAATAATATTGCTACTAAAATGAAAGCTGCATTAAATGCTAATCTAGTTTGGTTGAAACTAGTTAAACCACATTCGAATGCTCCTAATTTTTCATTATATGGTTTATATACTGCTAATAATATATTTACGGCTAATAAAGCAAAACCTACAATAGGTATTAAAATAATAAAGATGATAAATGTATTCATTTTTTTTTTTTATTTTATTTTATTTATTTAATTAAAATAGACATTAAATATATCTATTATTAATGAATTATATATAAATCCAAATGTTATTAATATTATTAATGAACTTAATATATAACTTAAAACTGAAGATACTGTTTCATTTGAATTTATTAATATATTATTTTTATCTTGTATACTTACATTTAATAAGTATAAATAATATATAGCAGATATTAAACTAGCAACAATTAATACTATTGATATAAAGTAATATCCATTATTTAATATTGACATTAATATATTTAATTTACCAAAGAATCCTAATAATGGTGGTATACCTATAAATGAGAATATAACTATAGCCATAGATAATACTAAATAAGCATTATCATGTATTAAACCTTTTAATTGATTAACATATATAATAGGATTATATTGATTATTAATATAATTAATATAATATATACTAAAGATTATTATCATAAATATAGCTAAATGAGATATACTATATTGTGTCATATAATATAAATATGAGAATTCGTTATTATTTAATAATAATAATAACATCATATAACCTGCATTAGTTAAACCACTAAATGCTAATAATCTTTTAATTTTTATTTGTAATAAACCTCCTACTGAACCTACTAATAAAGTTAATATAGCTAATATAGAGATTACTAATGAATTTATAGAAATATTTGATAATACTAAATATGATAATATACTTATTTTTGGTATTAAACTTATATATACTGTAATTAATATAGGTGTATTTTCATATATAGATATTAATCATTTATGTAATGGTGCTATACCAATTTTAAATAATAAACCTAATGATAAAGCAATTAATATTAAATTTAAATCTAATGTATTAATAATAAGACTATCTAAAGTATGTAAAGTATAAGAATTTAAAACACTATAGAATGTATTTATTGAATAAGCTATTAATATTGATAATATACCTCCCATAAAGAAGTATAACATTGAAGCTTTAGAAGCTTTATATGAGCTATTATAAATAGCAGTAATTAAATAAATAGAATAACTTTGTAATTCAATAGCAACAAATAATGTTATAAAATCATTAGAATGTACTATTAATAATGCACCTAATATATTTATTAAAAATAATATTATTAATTCTTTTTTAGGTTCAAATAATGTTTTATATAAATTATTATTATATAAATTATATCCATATAAACTTGATATAACTATCATAATAAAATATATTAACATATCTATATAGAAAGTAAATGAATTAAATATTAATAATTCACCCATTACAGTATAAGTTTGATTATTTAAGAATAAAAGATATAAGAAACTATCTAACACTAATACTAAAATTAGATAGATATTAATTAATCTGATAATAGCTCTATTGTCAGACAACTTAGACATAGACACGAAAGTGATAAGACTAATTATTGCTAAAATTAACATTTTTTGTGATTAATTAATTTATTTATTATCTATTTTCTTAAACTTCCTATATAGAAGAATATATTTTCTATTGTAGATACTATAGGTAATAATATTAAGAAATATGAGAAATAGAATATAGTACATATTTGACCTAATACTATAAATGGTGGCTCAATATGTACTTGTCCTAATACTCCTAATAATATGAAGTTACATATAAAGAAACCAAATAATAATTTAGATATTGGTTTAAATGCATTACCTCTAATAATAGATCTATCTACTAATGGTAATACTAATAAAATTAAGATAGCTGCTACCATTGCTATAACTCCTCCTAATTTATCAGGAATTGCTCTTAAAATAGCATAGAATGGTAATAAGTATCACTCAGGCACTCAAATTTGTTATCGTTAAAGCTCTTTATCTTTAACTTCAATTACTCACGTAATTGTTCAGACTATGTCATACACTCAAACAAGATCGTTTGACAGTGCAAAGGCGCTCGTGGAAATTATGTTCACATATAACATATTTATTTCTAGTCGTTGAACGTTCTTAACCTTTTTATATATATAATAATTATTAATTTAATAATTATATATCAAATATATATAATATGTCAGTTAAGCTTCGCTGCAAATTGTCTGTAATAATATTATATTTATCACAGATTTTCTTGCAATTCACCTTTTTTTTCATCTAATATTAATTAAAATGCGACAGTTGAAGTCTTAATTAATAATAATAATAATTCAAATATTTAATTACCCACAGACTGCGGGCCTTTAATTAAATCATTTTCTATTAAATATATATTTAACATTTTATTTCTATAATCTAATGCTGTTTTTAAAGTTAAATCCTTATCATGATTATAAGTTTTAAAATAAAAATACTTTGTTTTAGGTTTAATTTTTATAGGTAATTTAACTAAATAACCATCTAAACCTACTTTAGAAAGAAAATATAATTCATTTTGATTAATAAAAGCATATTCTATTTTATCTAAAAAATAATCATATTTTAATTCATCTTTTATCATCCCGTGTTCCACGGGTAGTTTATTTAAATTATATTCGGATATTAAATTTAATAAAGTAATGTTACCTTCTTTTCAAAATTTAACTAATCCTAATAATTTAGATGCTTTATATAAAAAATATAATTGATCTTTTTTTATAAAATAAAAATCTTCATATTCATGAAATAATTTAGATATCATTTTTATGTTATTATTTGATTCTATTTTTAATACAATAAATGTACTATCTTTAAAAAGTTTAAATTTACTATCTATACCATATTTTTTTAAATAATCTAATATTAACATAAATAATTTTTCATTATCTTTTGTATATTTCTGAGATATTCTTAATAATGGTATATATCAAGGTAATATACCTTCATCTCTAATTCTTATATTAAAAGATCCATCACCTAAATAAAGCCCTAAAATGAATGGTATACTCATTTCAGTATGTTCTTTAGGTAATTGATTAATAAGATAATTATTATAAATATTATAATCAATATTATTTTGATTATATTCAGGATAAGAATGACTAAGAACTAATTCTATTTTATCTTTTAATAATATATTTCTACTACTATTATCTACTATATTATATATTAAGTATAGTTTTTTTATAATAGAGTCTATTTCATTCTTTTTTCTTGAATATTGAATATAATATACTTTTAATATATATGTTAAACCTCTTAATTTATCACCATGTGTTAAACTAAAATAAGGTATTCATTTATTTATTATTAAATTTCAATCTCTTGTATATATTCTTATATGATATAAACCTGATTTATTTAAAGAAATAGCATAATTTAATTGATTATCAAAGTTTTTATTTAATATTCTAAACAATTTTATTGATTCATCAGTAGCATTTACTGATATATAACATATTGGTCTAAAAGTACTAGTATGGTTTAATTCAAAATAACCACCAATATGACCTTCAGCTTGAAATAAACCGTTAGCTAATTGTTGAAAAGCTTTAGATCCTATATATTTATTTTCATTGTCAATATCTTTATTTAATAGATTTAAGATTTCATCTTTATTTGAATTATTTTTATTATCGGCCCGCGTCCCGCGGGCAGTGACTTCTTTTATCGATGCCGGAGTTACCATAGGATTTGCAGGGATATAATTATCAGGGTGCTTTTAATAAATATTAATAATATTTTATATAATAATAGGACTATATCTTCTATAAATCTATAATTATAATCATATATTAGTTTTGTATTTGTAAATATTAATTTCCATAATTATAAATAATTAATATAAATATATATTAATTCTAATATATTATATTAATATATTATTTATATGTGTGCGTGTAGTCTCTGAGATTCCATTAATAATAATTATATATTATTATCTTTGTTATCTGCTGATTATATACTTTACTTAATATTAAATTAAGTGTCTAATGACATAACAATATGTTACTTTAATATAAATATTAATAGTTTTGTTATAAATTTTAACATTTTATCCCTCTAATTATTTAATATAATTGCAGATATTTTTATCTGTAAAATGTATATATTTCCAGCATATAGCACATACGTATATATTAATATAAACTAATTAATATTAATATAGTAGGCCACTATTTGACCTAATGTATTTGGTGAGAAGAATACGAATAAACTAAACATTAATAAGAATGCGAATACTGTGATCAGATCATTGAACTAAGCACTGATCCCTTGATAATTTATCGGTAGGGTTGTCAGTACTCGTCACCGAACCGTACGTGAAACTTTCGTATTCATACGGCTCTCCACTTTTATCTTGGTTTAAATTTATTATAATATATTATCAGACTATTTATCTTTGTTATTGACATTATCTATTAAATCTTTAGGAATAACTAGTTTTCCACTATGATGTTTCATATGACATTCTCTACATAAAGCTATTTGTTTTCTATTAGCTTTTATCATTAAATATTCTAATGTATATTTACTAATTTTCTTATTGATATCTTTCATTTGTCTAATATGATGCATCTCAACTTTATGTTTACTTGCACATACTTTACAACTTAAATCATCAAGATTGGCTAATGAAACATTATTCGCATATAAGTTTACAACATTATGATTCACTTCATTAACTTTAAAATCTCATACATCTTTAGTATATAATGGTCTTTTCAATTGACATATAAGTTTAGGTTTCCCTGTTATATCTCTATTTTCTTGATCATATAACTTAAGATCCATACCATATTTCTTATATACTTTGGCTCTTCTCTTTAGACTTAATTTATGAGCTAATGTTCTAGCTATCGTATCTCTAATTATATAGTGAATAACTGAAGCTAAATTACCTCTATTATGTGCAAAAGAATAATAGTTTAAATACCCACTAATTATTGAATTACCCATATGTATTATTTGTCTTATAGATAATGGTAATCAAGTTATTCTTGATACACCTCTATAATTCTTCATAAAACCTGTAGCAATCAATTTTTTATATATTCTATCCATAGGTGCAGATAAGACTAAGAAACCTGAGTTTCTTTGTTTATGTCCTCCTTTTCTAAGACTATATGTAGTGTGTGTATTGTATTTAATATTAGTACCTAAGAATAGTACATGATCTTTATGTATGTTAGTTACTTTAGTTTTTGTAGGTGATACTGTTAAACCTATATCATTACAGAAACTAGTGATTTGATTCAATATATTGATCGTTTCTTCATAGCTACCATTGACAGCTACTACTCAATCATCAGCATATCTAATATATTCGATATTTCTAATATCAGAAGTTCTTTTAACTGAAGGAGTAGATCTAAGAGTTTTAGACAACTTTCTTAGAGTTGAAGAATCTGCTCCAGCTTTTTTAGCTCTTTGAAGTCTAGCTTGTTCTCTTCTTCATTCAGTAGTTCTGCTTCATTGTTTAAGTTTTTGATCAAAATTTGATTTAATACTTTCAACATATTTATCTAGTTGATCTAAATAAATATTTGCTAATATCGGACTTATAATTGAACCTTGTGGTGTACCCACAATATTATATTTCAATTGATTACTATACATATAACCTGCATTTAATGCTTTCTGTATAAGTTGTAAGAATCTTTGGTCCTTGATTTTATTAGCTAATAATGACATTAATTTATCATGAGGTATACTATCAAAACAGGCTTTAATATCACCTTCTATTCATCAAGTAGTTCCTTTACATTTAACAAATATCTGTCTAAGAGCTGTATGACAACTTCTGTTAGGTCTAAACCCATGAGAATTTGTAGAGAAGTTTGGTTCATAGATTGCCTCTAGAACCATTCTAATAACTTCTTGAACTAATTTATCGGTAGGTTTACCGATAGTTAATGGTCTTTTACCTCCATTAGCTTTATCGATTTCTATCCTTCTACCTGGAGTAAATTGAAACTTCTCTGATTGTAACTGAGAAATTATTGATCTTATTCTTTCTGATGACATACCATCTAAGGTATCTGGACTAATTCCTGGAGTCATCATACCAGGTTTAGATCTAAGTTTTTGATAGGCGGCGAGATACATGTCTTCGTTAAGTATAAATTGATTATACAATTGTCTATCGATAATTTTGTCTGGATAATTTATTGAAAATTGATTTAAACTATCAAGCTTCTCTAGTACATTTGATTGTCTTCCAGACTTTGTACTAAATTGTCTTGATGTGATTAAAGCTGAACCCCTTCCCAGTATATTCATATGAATATTTCTTATTCTATTAGGAATACCGTATCTATTGACTGGTAATATGGGTTCTCTGTCCACATAGGAGTTACCTCCCTTAGTGGATCCCGTAGTTGTATGTTGTTCTGTTAATAAAGACTTAGGTTGATCACTCATCTCCTTACTTATAGTATCTCTATAATTTCTTCAAATAATTGTGCTATGGAAGCCTTCAAAGCCTGCCTCCATATAATTTGAACATATCTCAGTGTCACTATGATATACACCTACACGAGGGTGGAATGGAAATTGATCTTCGGGTAGTATAACTCTAACCATATCTTTTTGAACTGATCCTAGTTCCGTTAGTGACTTCACAAAACTATGGACCTTTTCTAGTCATGCTCTGTTCAGCAGTTGTTTTCACAATCTACCTAAGACTAGGGTTCTCTGTCCGAATTCACAAAGGACAGCTTGGTAACTAACCAAGTATAACGACATACCGCAACGGCGCAATTTAAATGAATAATATGGATGCATTGATAATTTATCAACATTAGATGTTATACCTAATGGATTTGATGATCCTGCTGTATGTAATGCTATTAAATGTAATAAAGCAAATACTGCTAATACGAATGGCATTAAATAATGTAATGCAAAGAATCTTTGTAATGTAGGGTTACCTACTGAGCTTATTGTTGATAATATTTATATATATATTATTCTCAATATATTACTATATTGTTCGGACTATATTATAATCTAATAATTGAATACTAATAATTTGATGGTATTTTTATATTTTTTGAATATTTTTCTATTGTTCTTAATTCCTTTAAAAATAATTTATATTGTAGTTTTTTATAACCTAATAATTTAACAGGATTATATTTCATAAAATTTAATAATATTTTTATATCATTTACACTAGTAATTTTAACTCTTGAATTATTATCTTTATTAGTATAAACTTTTACATTAAATTTTAAATATTCTTTTATTACTTCTATTATTAATTTATTATTTGTTTGAGATATTTCTAATACACATTCTTTTTGATCTTTACTTGAGTATGTACTAAAACATCCTTTTTTTTCTATAAAACCTATTAATCAATATGGTAAATAATCAATATTTAACATATTATTAATAGTCTCAGTAGAAATTTCAGTCTCTAAAGGTCTTTTATAATCTTCAAGATTTTCTGAATATATAGTACCATTAATTAAATGATGTTTAAATCTCATATAATCATATTTTTTATTAGTTAACATAGAATATTTATCAAATATAGGTAATATTACATCTTTTAAATGTTTTTTATTTCTTATATTATATTTACAATACTCATATGTTTCATTACTACTTTTAGTTCTTTTATATGTTTTTATAATACCGACACCTAAAATTTCTTTAATTTTATATAATAATTGAATATCTCTTATATGTAATTCTATACCTACTTCATAACTTAAGTATTTACCTTTTTTACTTATAGATATTCAACCATCTGCCTCTATTAAACCTACAATATAAATTTTATATAATTCATTTAAATTATTAGTTTCTTTTATTAGATTTCTTGCGTTTAGTCTCTGAGCCGCTTTAGTATTAAAATACTTAACAGCTGCTGATTGTCCTCCTATTATATATTTATATAATTTTGATTTATTAATTTTCATAATTATATTATTCTTCAATTTATATATATATATATATATAAATAATATAATTATATAATAATTATATGTTCTTTTATTAACAAGAAGGATGTTCCAGCAATAAGCAAGTATTTTTAATATTATAAATATATTATAATATGGGTCCTCTAATTTAAACCCTCCTCATAAAAATTGTACAATATCATCTCCTAATCAAGGAATAGCAGATAATAAGTTACAAATAACTGTAGCCAAATTTAACTTAATTCAAATATAATATTTGAATTATTAAAATATATATCTTCATTTATAACCCTAAATAAATATATATAATCTATTATTATAAAGGTTAATAGTATTAAATATATAATGAAGATTAGGGTTATATTATTTAATCTTAAAAGATATTTATTTTATAATAATATATAGAATATATTTATATTCAAATATAATATTATTTTTTATATATTTATAATATTATATTTAGTTAACTATATTATTAGCATGTATTTATATAATTTAATATAAAACTATATTATATCAATTATAAATCTATTAAATATATAATCTATAATTTTTATATAAACCTTGTGTAATAGTATTAAACTATTATAAATTCCGAGTGCACATTAAATATCATTTCAGATACCTATAATTGAACCACTCTGTTGGGATTTCTGTATAAACCCACTGTCTTAATATATTAACTAATATCTTTGACAAGTTTTCAATTATATCGCTTTATTAATTATATATATATTTAATAACTTTTATATGTTAAATTATTATTATATATATTATAATATTTTCCAATATAGTGTTATCAATATTATAGTTTTAATAAACAATAAAATAAAGCTATATAAAATAATAATTGATTATATTATTATATAATATTATTATTATATATTTAAGGCTACTAATTTACCTCATAAAGACATTTGACCAAATACTAATACATAACCCATGAATGCTGTCATGATTAATAATAAAAAGATTATTACTCCTATTGATCAAGGTAATACTCTAGGTGTTTTATAAGATCCATAGTAAATATTTCTACCCATATGTGCATAAATACACATAAAGAAGAATGAGGCTGTATTTGCATGAGCATATCTAATGAATCATCCAAAATTTACATCTCTCATGATATGTTCTACTGAATCAAAGGCAAGACTAGCATGTGAAGAGTAATGCATTGTTAATGTAATACCTGTAGCTAATTGTATAACTAAACATAATGCTAATAGAGACCCAAAGTTTCAAAAGTAATTTAAATTACTTGGTTGAGGTGAATCTAATACATATGAATTAGCCATATTTAAAAGACTATTTTTCTTTCTTAAAGCCATATAATATGACATTTATTAAGGATAATTTACACTAACATAATTATATTTATTATTAATTTTTATCTTATCTTTATTTATTTGATAATTTAGAATTTTCATCCTTTTTATTCTATTTTTTATTAGGTTAAAACCCTTAAATCCTTTCATGGACTCGAACCACGATAAATTGTTTAGAAGACAAGAGTTTTACCATTAAACTAAAAGGACATACGGAATAGACTGGGGTCGAACCAGCAGATTTTACAATACCTCGTAGCAAGAGGCTCGTCCTTCCTATGACAACTATTCCTTATATATATATAATATATCCCTAACTATAATTAATAAATAACTAATAAAGGATATATTATATATATATTATATAATATATATTCTCATCAATATATAATTTGATTACAATTATAATTATGAAATTTCTTATTAATTTTATTTTTAGAAATATATATCTATATATATCTAATACTAGATATAGTGCTAAATATACTATTTTTTAAGATAGTTTTATTAAGCCTCGATTTATTTTTTAATATTTGTATTAATATTTGTATTATCTGTATTTGTAAATAATATATAAAGTATTGATATCAATACTGGTATTACTAATAAAACATTAACACTAATAACTAATACTAATAATAATAATGAAACTATAGTAATTAATATTAACATTGAGTTCATACTTAATGAACTTCTTGTATTTGAAGATAAGTTAATTACGTTATAAGATGCTTTATTTAATAATCTATTAATTCCAACTGGACCAAATTGATATAAAGTACCCCTGTCAACATGATTAGCAATATCACCAGATCTTACTAAACCTTTAAATATAATAAAATGATTTAATACTTGATCGGATACTAATTTTTGGTTAAATATTGAATATAAAGTATTCAGATATTTATTATTTAAATTAAATACTATTGCAAAGAATTCATTTAATACTACTATTAATATAGATACTAATATAGCACTAATTAAAGGAAGTAGTTTATAGAATTGAGTTATAGAGAATTCTGTATCAAAATATGAGAAATTATTAGGTAATACATGTGTACCTACAAATTCAGTTCCAACTCCTAAATAAATATCTTTAAGCAGTCAACCAGCAAACATAGCAAAAATAGCTAATATAAACATAGGTAATGTAATATAAATATTAGACTCATGTGCATTATAATATGTTATAGTATTATTATTAGGATTAGAATAGAATGTTAAATATAATATTTTCATAGAATATACACATGTTAATACTGCACTTAAATAAGCTATTCAATAAACTACATAATTTGAGATACTATATGAACCATAAGTAGATTCAATAATAATATCTTTAGTATAATATCCAGTTAAACCAGGCATAGCCATTAAAGATAATGAAGCTATTGTAATACAAATATATGTATATGGTAAATAACTTAATAAACCTCCATAAGTTCTAATATCTTGACTTTCATTTAAGATACTATGAATAATAGAACCAGCACTCATAAATAATAATGCTTTAAAGAATGCGTGACCTAATAAGTGGAATAATGCCAAGTTATATGCTGACAATCCAATAGCGATAGTCATCATACCTAATTGCGAAATAACATTATATATATAATAAATTATTATATATAAATAAATGTTATGTGGACCATTTCTTTATCTAACTATTTTATTTCATTTATCCATAAATGATATTCACTCTGCATACTTCACTACCTCTTGAGGTTTGTTTCTATAAATATATAATTCATATAATTTAGGTATCATTTTTAATCTAATATCTTTAGTAGATTTTAGTTTATAATGTTTAAAATAATTATCTAATAAATTAAATACTTCTTTTTTTCTATATATGATATATTTATATGAATCTTTTTTAGAATTACTAAAATCTATTCTACCTCCATATAAATGAATTAAAGGATCTAAAATATGTTTTTCTTTTTGAGTTATACTTATAAATAATTGACCTGAACTTTTATTAAAATATATTGAACCATCACTATCAATTATACCAGATAATCAACCATTATGATAAGTTAATGGTTCACTAAATTTAGTATCTATATTATAATGTTTACATAATATATTCATTTGTAAAAGTCTTTTAGGATTTCTTATTAAACCATTTACATCATTTAATAAATTTATTAATCCTTTATCTTGTCTTAAATCATATCTAACTGCATTAGCACCTGCAATTTTTCTTATATGACCTCCATATTTATGTTTAATCTCAAATAATAAACTTTGATCTCTTATATCCATTGTTATAAATAAAGCTGATCTACCTTGTTTACTTTTATTAAAGTGTCCATCACCATCAATTAAACCAGCTAATCATTGAACAAATTTCTTATGTTCAATTAAATCTTTTTTAGTTGGTTCTAATTTAATGTCTATATCTTTAGATTTACTAATATTAGAATTATATCTAATACCTAATCTATTAATTAAGATATTATTAGATGATTTAGTTAAGATAGAATCAAATTTATTATTTGATGTTGATTTTTTTATAATTTTAGTATCAGCCCTAAATTTATAATTTATTATTATAAACCAAATAATTTGGGTTAGGGCTAGTATGTTTATTAATAATAATTTATTAATAATAAAGTGTTTTATACTTATACTTCTTTCATAAAGATAAGTATAAGTGTTAGATAGCAATCGTATGGCCTCTGAGGTTCCTACTAACTGACTGATAATAACTACTTTTCATAGTACTTCTTTAAGAAGTCGCAACGCGAAATATGAATTAAAAAAGTAATAATTATTATTATTATAATTATATAAATATTTATAATAAAGAGCTTTGGTTACCTGCGAATTGTTTATTATCGGAGTGATAATAAATTCTACGCATATAGATTGCTTCCTAAGAATCTTAAAAAGATTCTTTCGAGCCATTTGACTCATAGTTGACAAGGCGATTATTCTTTTTAGATCATTAGAACAGATAGCTATAAGACCAGCACTTAATGTAGTTAAGGCTCCAATTCATAAGATTATTAATAATATAGTAGGAGTATATTCTAAAATATTAGCTGATCTTAATAATAAATAAATACCAGCTGTAACTAATGTAGCTGCATGTAATAATGATGATACAGGTGTTGGCCAGCCCGGGTTTCCCGGGCTGATGTTGATATATTATATAATATATACTCAATATATTACTATATTGTTCGGACTATATCTTTATATTAACTGTTGTTAATAATATTTCACATGTAGTCTCTGAGGCTCCATCTATTTAATAATTGTAGTTGCCTACGAATTGTCCCATATTATGAATTATACCTAACATAAATATATAATAATGAGTGGACCATAATATTATCTATCCCTAAATTATTTTTAATTATTAACCCTATATATTAATATTAATATAGGGATGTGGGATATTTTCGTATATAGTGAAATTTAAGGAGAGCCCAATAATTAACCCTCCATAGCTAATGTCAATCAATTATGTAAACCGAATTGAGCACTTTTAGCCATAGCTGCTATAAATAAAGCTAACATTATTAAATTTAATAAATCAGTATTTATTAGATAAGCAGTTGCAAATATAGTTGAATAATTTAATGTTCCAAATACATAAGCTATAAGACATAATCCTAATACGAAGAATGCATCACCAAATCTATTCATTAATACTGCTGATAATGCTGATTTCATAGCTTGTAATCTAGTAAATCAGAAACTAATTAATAAATAACTAGTTACACCAATAAATTCTCAACCTACAAATAAAACAAAGTAATTTGAACCTGTAACTAAAATTATCATTCAGAAAGTGAACATACTTAATAATGAAAAGAATCTTACTTGATGAGGATCTGTTTCCATATAACCTATAGAATATATATGAACCATACTACTAATAGTAGTAATAGCTAATAACATTGTAATAGTTAAAGCATCAATTTCAAAATTATAGTTAATATCTAAATAATCTATATTTAAATAATTAAATAATTCTAAATTTATTGGATTATTATTACCTAATAATTGATAAAAATAATAATATGTTATTAAAGTTGTGATTATTATTAATGCACTTGTCATTCTTGTTACAAATACATATCCTAATTGTCTTCCAAAGAACAATGGGAATAATCAACTTATACAAGGTAGTATTATAATTAATGATATAGCATTATACATTTATATACCATAACTATTAATAACTCCTCTTAATCTATAATAACTAACTAATAATGATAAACCTATAGCAGATTCTACACCTGCTAAGATTATAATTACTATTGCAAATAAACTTCCAGATATATCGTCAAATAATACACTGTTTCTTAATAATATTAAATTTATACCTAGTAACATAGTTTCTAAACATATAAATGCTAATATTATATTTCTTCTATTAAAGACGAATCCTAAAAAGCTTAATACTAATATAATTGTTCCTATAAACATTTTTTTGTGAATTATACTTTTAATAAACAATCTATTTATACATATTTCGAATCTTTTTCTGTCCGGGATACCCGGATTGGCTAATAATTATATATATATATATATATAATTATATGATACATCTATTGTATTTTTCCCTCTTCTTATTTATTATAATATGATAAGAAAGTATTAATCTATAGGTTGATTTTTATCTATTGCTCATCTAATCATGATAAGAATTTGTCTATAGATACTGCTTCTAAAGCTATAGGCATACTACTATGTAATACACCACATAACTCAGAACATTGTCCATAGTATACTGACTCTCTTTGTAATAAAGCTGATACTTGGTTTAATCTACCTGGTGTAGCATCACATTTAATACCTAAGCTAGGTAAAGCAAAATCATGGATAACATCTCTAGATGTTACAATAAATCTTAAATGTGTATTTGTAGGTACTACTATTCTAGCATCTACATCTAACATTCTTAATTGACCATTCTCTAACATATCTGTAGGTACTATATATGAATCAAATTGTACTATTTCACCTGTTTCACCAATGAAATCACTATACTCATATGTTCAATATCATTGAGAAGCTATAGCTTTAATAGTCATAGCTGGATCAATAACCTCATCACATAAGTATAATAAAATAAATGAAGGGAATGCAATAAATAATAATATAACTACTGGGAATATAGTTCATATTATTTCTAAAGTTGTACCATGTGTTAAATATTTATAACTAATATGATCATTACTGAAATTTTTAATTATTACAAATAATAAATATGATACTAATACTGTTGTTACTACTATATAGAACATTACTATATCATGTAATTCGATTATACCATCGAAAGTAGGTGTGGCCGAATCTTGGAAATATAATCCATACGGTACAGGAACATCGTTAAATATTTTAAACATGTTTTTAATTATTGTTAATAAAGATTATACATCTATAAACTTTTTATTATTATTAATATATATTATACTTAAAACTTTATATGAAAAATGTCTTATATAAGCATAATATGAGAATAAATAAAACACATTGTATGCGTAATACCTATTATCCTCACCACTAATACATTATAAAAGGATTAGTAGCGGAGGATGGAATTTATTATTATTCCTTACAATTAATTTACAAAAAGAATTTAATATTAATCATTAAACATTTTTTTATAAAAACTATATTTATTATTAGGTTTTATTTCTGTTATTTTTAATGTTATAAAATTAACTTTATCTAACATATGCTCATTAACTGTTGCAAAATAATTTTTATTATGTTCATTCATTATTCTAGTAGTTATTATGTCTTTTTTAGGTGTATCTTTTAATAAATTATATAAATCTATACTTATATATAAATTAACCTTATTTGTTGATAAATAATATCTTATAGTTGTATATTTAATTCCTAAATATGCACTTAATAACTCTTTCTCAGTAAAAATAAAGAATATATTACCTTTTAAATCATATAATACTATTGAATTTTTAATAGTTCAAGATCATATTTCTCTATTAGAAATTAATCCTCTTTTATATCAATCTACTATATTATCCACTTCTTCAGGTGTGTGTACTGAAGGTATATTAGATTTTTTTCTATATATACCATCTGAATGTTTAATAATTAGATTATCTATAGCATATATTCAAGATATACCTTCATCCATAGTAGGTTTATAGTAAGTTTTTTTCTTATTAAAATAAAATACTTCATCTGGACTTAATGAATCTCCTTTATATCCATAATTATTATTTAATTCTTTAAATAATAAAGATGTATTATCTTCTATTAAACCATCAATATTAGATTTAGAGTCTAATATATTAACTATATCTACATATTTATTTAATATAGGATTATACTCATTAATATATGTATTAGTTATATTATTAATAATATCAAATGAATAATCTAAAGGATATACTTCTAATATTATTATACTTAAATCATTATGATTTAAATTATAATGTAAATATGCATTATCTATTAATTGATTAATATTATTATAAATCATATTTAAACCTATACTATTATTAATTATATAATTGTTATTAATTTTATCATATATCATATATATGTATATATGATTATTATTAATATAATTAGGTATCTTATTTATATTATCTATAATAATTAATTTATCTATTATTGTATTAAATAATATTGATATATCTTTTAATCATATTATATTAGTATTAATTATATTATGATTATTATTGTTTAATTTAAAAATATCATTAATTAATAAATTATCTTTATTAACTAAAGGATCATAAAGAGGTAATATATTATGACCATCCTTTTTTATAGTATGGTCTAATTTATGTAGCATACTATTAACATAATACTCTTTAATTAAAGAATGTAATTTATAAGAATCTTTAATTATTATTACATATTGATTATCATAACCTTTTACTTCTAATACATAACTTTCTAAATTAAATTTATTATTAATAAATTCACTTAATCAAATTACATCTTCATATAGAAAACTATTAGTATGTAATTTTACATTTTTATAAGCATTAGCACCATCATCTTGAATTCAATAAGCTAAACTTTCTAATGTAAAATATTTTGATATATATTCTCTAGGTATTATTTTTATATCATCTATATATCATATTTTTAATATATCATCTATCTCTTTTAAAGGTTTTAATTGATATATTATTCTTAATTTTAAAGGGTCTATATGATCTCATTTAGAGATAGTATTATCATTTAATTTATCATAAACACCACTTATTGATAATTGAGGTAAATATGGTGAAACTAAACCTAATGTAGCTAATCTATTATGTAGAAATAATACATAATGCATATTTACAATAGATTGACTAATTCTAATAGTTTCCTTACTATTAGATTTTCTACTTTTTATTCTATAAGCATCTCCTAATAATATACCACTTATAATACTTTTATCTATATCCGTTAATTTAGTCTTTTGTATAGGATTAATATGAGTATCTATATCAAAATATTTATTAACTAATCCTGTTGTAATTTTAAATGGTAATCTTATATTTTTTAATTGAATAGGTAATTTATAATTTAAAGATGTTCAAACATCTTTAAACTTTGAATTTAAATCAAATACACTATTATTAACATATAATGTTTTTGATTTAGTTTGTTTTGAATAATTTGATTTTATTTCTAATAATTTCTCTTTATCTATTCTCGAAGAGACTATTTTAGATAATGTACTATTAGATCTAATATTAAATTTATTAAATATTTTAAACATAGTTTTTTTATTTTTATTAAAGATTATACATCTATAAACTTTTTTATTATTATTAATATATATATTGCTTAAAACTTTATATGAAAAATGTCTTATATAAGCAAGATATGAGAATAAATAAAACACATTGTATGCGTAATACCTATTTTAATAAATACATAGTATTTATTTATACTTATGCATATACTTAAGTATATAAACTTATTATTATAAAGCTATAATAATATATAAATATAATATAATTATATTTATTGTTACAAATTATATAATTATATATACTTCAATATTTATTATTTAGAATTTAGATAGACTCGAACTATCATTTACATTATTTACCATTAAAATTCTTTATATATATATATATATATTTTTGTATATATATATATATTTTGTATATATATATATATATATATGTATGTATCTATACTATTAAAGTTTTGTATTTTATATTCGTATTTATTTAATCTAGCTATTTTTATCATGAGTAAATCTTTATTATATAGTGGTTCTATTTCTAATAAGGATATAATTTTATTAAATTTAGGAAGGTCAGTAAGTTTTTTAATATCTTACCATTACTTGAATTTTTATTAAAATTAATTTTAACATCATCTATATATTTTCTAACATCAGTATTATTTATTAAACCATTGTTTTTTTAATATAACTAATATTGATCATAAAGTAAATCATAATGTTTTTTTTGTTTCTAAATTATGATTTAATATATTAGGTATAAATACTCAATATACATAATCTAAAGATGAAAACATTATTCTTAATTTATTTTTATCTTTATATAATTTAGCTGGTACTTTTTTAGGAATATCTATAGTACATTCAGAATCAGGTGTTAAATTATTTAAAAATAATACTATTTCATTTAATAATGTTTCATTATTTTCATGTTGAGTTATTTGAACCATTAATAAGTCTTTTTGTTGTCTTATTAAAAATGAACCTTCAGCTTCTAAAAAACCTATAAATCAATTTATATTGAGATGTTTTTTAATAAAAGCGCTACTAGGTGAATATGACTCTTCATATTTATTTAATTTATTTTTAATATCTATTAGCATTGATTCTTTTTCTTCTCAACTAATAGTTTTATCTAAATTTAATAAAAAGGCTTTCTTTCATAACTCATAATCATTTTTTTTATTTGTTATTAATGAATATTTATCTAATAATGGTATTATAGTTTCTAATATTATATCTTTAGATCCAAATGATATTGAACAAGTATTATCGATTTTAGTTTCAGTACTTTTAGGTATATATATATTATTATTACTATTTCATACATATTTAAGTTTTTCTAATACTTTTATATCATCTACATGTAAATGTATATTTAAATCGAATGTATATCTTTTATTGTCTCTCAAGGTCATTCTAAATGAACCCTCTCCATCAATAAAACCAACTAATCATTGCTCATAATCTCTATCTAAAATTTTATTATTATTATTACTAATATCTATATTATATTTATTCATTAATTTATATTTATTTAATAGATTATTTAAGTTTGTCTTTGTAATATTACTATATCACAGTTTTCTAGGTACTAATTCGGGCATATTAAAGTGTTTACTATAAAAAAGTCTATAAATATTTAGTATCCCAATATATATATATATCTGACAATTCGGGTTCCCTCGGCCGATAAATATATATAAGGTGATCAATAATATATATATAAAAATTATATTTTATTATTGTTAAATATTTTCTCTATACGTTAATTTGTTATATTATTAGATATAACAATCTAGAATTTAGATAGAATTGAACTATCATTTATATTATAAATATATAAATATATTTATAATAATATATTACCAATTAATTAAATCCTTAATAATAATAATATATAAAAGATATATATCTTAATATACAAAAATTTATTATTATTGGATATTAGATATTATATTATTATTATTTTTTATTATATGAATATTAGAAGAATCGAACTTCTATATATATTAACCATATATATTCTTATATAGATATTTCTATCTATATTTTATATATTTACCTGATATAAGGGTTTCTTTATTATACTGCGTATAATAATAAGAAAGCTATCATCAAGGCGAATAATCCTGTAGCCTCTGACAACGCAAAACCTAAGATAGAGTAAGTGAATAATTGTCCTTTTAAGGCTGGGTTTCTACTTACACCATTGATTAATGCTGCGAAAACGATAGCGATTCCGATTCCGGCTCCTACTAATCCGATTGAAGCTAATCCAGCTCCGATATATTTACCTGCTAATACTAATTGCATATTTAATTATATTTCTATGTACTAGTTTCAAAAATCTATTATGTATTAAGTATAGACATATTATACTTAATTATCAGATGACCTAGAATCGAACTAGGATTACGTAGCCCCAAACCACATGTCATAACCATTAGACCATCATCTGTTTTATACTTTATTGAAATTATTAACCCTTTAATAAAACTTCAACTTAGAACATTCACTCTTCAATAATAGAATTTTCAAATTTATAGAAAGGTAATACTTAAAATTATAATATTTTAATATGATAAGCAAGACTTGAACTTGCAATCTCGAAAGACTTAGACCTAAACTAAGCGTGTCTACCAAATTCCACCATTATCACTTATAAATTTTTAATAATTAATATTTTATTATTATTACACCTTACCCCCTCCACCCCTAATCTTACATTGATATCAAGGATTAATAGTTAAGAGTGAGAGAAGGAGGGGGTGGAGAGGTAGAATAGTTAGAAACTAGATCATATAGCCTAATTAGATTTATAAGTCTATATTATTATATTGCCTCGATAATATTATATAATATTGATATATATATAGTATAGAAATTATATTAATATCCTCTTTCTAATGCTTTAGATATTTAATCTTACTTAACCCATTGGATAAGAAGGTATGATTATAATCTATTTGCTCGATATTACATATTTATAAGACTATGTTTATAAGCACCTTTATCTCCCCAGGAGAGAAGGAACAAGAATATTTAATTAATATTATATATTATTAAATATACTTTTCTCAAGAGCAATAGGAATCGAACCCATAATGATTGGACTGAAATCAATTGTTATACCATTTAACTATGCTCTTTTTATAGATATATATTAATATATATAAATATAAAGTAATCTTTATATGATTACAATTATTTTTAATTTTTTTTTTATAAATTAATTTAATTAATTTATCTTAATATAAGGTATATATTAAAAAAAAGGGGGGGGTTATAATAAAAAATGTAATAATTATATAGATATTATATAATATAAATATAATTATTTACAGTTCAGTATAATAAGTTATACATAATTTGTGGACATATACCTATAATTAAAGTTGAAATTATTAAAATATTCATGATAAATTTCTCTCTTATAGTTACATCATTTGTTCTATGCATATATATAGATGAAGTACCTCCAGTTAATCTATTAGTAAGTTTTAATTGATAAATAGCAGCTAAAAGAACTGATATACAACTAATACCACCTATAATAGGATTTCTAATGAAACCACCTTGTAAAGATAAGAATTCACCAGTAAAGTTACCTGTTAAAGGTGTACCAATATTAGCGAAACTTAATATAATAATATAAGTAGCTAATTGTGGCATATAAGTAGTTAAACCTTTATAATAATTAACGATTCTTATATGATATCTATCGTATAATATACCACCTACGATTAAGAATAAAGCTGGACTTACAAAACCGTGTGCTACACCTAATACTATAGAACCGTAAATACCTAAAGAAGTATTAGAACAAACACCTAATATAGCAATACCCATATGTGAAATAGAACTATAAGCGATAATAACTTTAAGATCAATTTGTCTTAAAGTAGCTAAAGATGTTAATATTATAGTTAATAAACTAATAATATATATCATAGGTGTATATAATATTTGTGCTTCACATAATAGAGGTAATAATAATCTTAATATAGCATATAAAGCTAATTTTAAAATTAAACCAGCTAATATCATTGAACCTGCTAAAGGTGATTCTGAGTGTACTACTGGTAATCATACATGTATTGGGAATAAAGGTGTTTTTACCATAATAGCGATAAATAAACCTAATCAAATAATAGTTTGTAAATCTAAAGATAATACGAATAAATTATGATTAATAAAGTTAGTAGTATTTAAAACGATACTAATAACAACAATAGATAATAGCATGAATAAAGAACCACTAAGAGTAAACATTAAAACATAGAAAGAAGCTCTTTCTGAATCTGAAGATCCATATATATGTATTAAAATGAATAATAAAGGTAAAGTAGCTTCAAATAATATATAGAAACTAATATAATCTAAAGCTCAGAAATTTAATAATATAACTAAACCAATAGCTAAGACTAAAGTATAATATAAATTTGAATTAAAGTTAATATTATATCAATTACCTAATAAAGTTAAAGGTATTAATAATACAGTTAATAATATAAAAGTTAATGATAAACCATCAATACCAAATAATAAACCATTACTTATATCTGAATTTCCTAAACCGAATGGATTTAATGAATTAAATAATTCAAAATTAAATTGGAAACTATTAGAGAAAGTATTAAAGTTAATATATAATATCACTATAAATAATAATAATAAGTTTGAAGCGAATAAGTAAAAATGTTTAACATTACCTTGTCATGCAAGTATTCTATTAAACAAGTATGAAGAACCTAGTAATATTGAAGTTAAAAACATTTCTATAATTTATGTTCCTCATCAATAGAATACGATGTAAAGGAATAATCAAACTACATCAACAAAGTGATAATATAATATTGATGTTTCATAACCTACATGGTGGTTATTTGTTAATTGATATGTATATATTCTTCATAATGATACACTTAACATGATTATACCTATTATAATATGTAAACCATGGAAACCTGTACCAAAGTAGAATACTGAACCAAATATACCATCAGAAATAGTGAAAGGAGCATTACTATACTCCATATATTGACAGATCATAAATGTTACAGCTAAAACTATAGTTAAGATTAAACCTAATAATGTATTAAATCTATTACCTCCTAATAAAGCATGATGACTTCATGTCAATGTTGCCAAATTCTCGAAAAAATATAAATATATATTTATATATTTATATCAGCCCTTGTATTTTATTTATTAATTTATTATCAAATTACATATCTAATTAAATATTTATTTATAAACAAATATTTATATATTTAGATATAAGTTAGATATAATAAATAAAACCTTAAAATAGTATTAACTTATATATTTATAATTAAATAATAAGAATACTATTAGAATTCCGACTGTACATTAAATGTTATTTCAAACATCCATTGATGAACCAGTCTGTAGCGAAGTTTATATATTATATATTATACTCCGACGGTCTTGATATTACTCGTTAACCGTTTTCATCAACGTCGCCTGTATTTTTATATATTAACCTTTTGGATAATAATATAATATAACAGACTATAAGTTATTTATTTTATTTTTAAATTTTTTTATGGTTGTTAAAAATTTCAAGTTATGTTTATTATTTAAATATTATCAGTTTTTTTTGTTATTTTATAATACATAGATGGTGGTATATACTCTTCAATTATTTTTATTAAAATTTTAACTGAATCTTTAGGTATATATATATTATATTGATTAATAGATCCAGTTTTTATTATAGAATAATTTATATTATATTTATTTTTTAATATACTACCTAGATATTTTATATCTTTAAGAGTAAAATTATTAGTTGAAAATTTAATACCTCCGGCGTTAGTATAATTACCATCATCCATTATTCATATAGCTAAAGCTAGAGGAGTTAAATAAATTTCAAGATTAATGTTAGTAGGTATAGTTTTTCTTATACCTTCACCCTTAAATTTTAAATCTTGATTTTTGGTAATAGATTTTATATAAAAACTATCATATATTCAATTAAAAGATCTATATGTATATGTTCTAAATTTATATTTATAATTAGAATTACCTAATATATCTTTACCTATATATATTTTAGGTAATTCAGGTTTAGCATAACCTAAAAAACTAATAATATGATGTAAATATAATAAATATTCTCCATTATTATTAGGTTGATAATAACCTAATCTTGATCCATTACCATCTTTTTCCATAATACCATTACCTAATAAAGAACCAATTAAAATAGATATAATATCTAAATTATGTGGTCCTATTCTTTTTAAAGAAGAAACTTTAGGTTTAGAAAAATAATAAACAGATGAATTAACTTTATTAGAAAAATTTAAAATAAAATAAGCTCATATCAGGCACACACCTGAACATAATAATAATATAGTATTAAGTAAAGGTAATTCTGAAGGTCCTACAGCTTCAATTCCTACTGGAGGTCATACACCTCCTAATTCGATTGTAGGAGCCATAGCTGAATGGAAGAATGCTCAGAATATTGCTATAAAGAAGAATAACTCTGAAACTACAAATAAGATAAATCCTATATTTAATCCTTTTCTTACAGCTAAAGTATGGTCTCCTAAATAAGTAGCCTCAGAGATTATATCTCTAAATCATAAAGCCATAGACATTATTGCTACTATAGCTGAGAATACTACTCAATAATTATTGTGCATGAAACCATGCATATTAAATACTAATGTTAACATAATTGACATCACACTGAATGATACTAAAATAGGTCATGGTGATGGTGCTACTAAATGGAATGGGTGAACTTGGAATTTTTTAAAGTTAAATTCATTTTGTTTTATTTTTGTTTTTGTTTTTGTTTTTTGTTTTGTTTTTTTATATACCTTACCCGTACTGATATCCTCTAAGGTTATCATTAAAAACGGGTAAATTATCTTACTAAATAATTATCTCTACTTATATAAATAGAGATAATTATTTAACTACCCGCCTATCCCACCCTCTTAACCCATTAATAGATTATTAATGTTTAATATTAGGTAAGAAGGGGGGAGTTAATAATTAAATATTATTAAATTTAGACCCGGTGAAAACAATAAGATAAATTTTATGGTTGTTTTTGTTTTTATCTGCTTTATTTTGTGCCCTACCTTATTATATTATAAGGTAAGACATATACAGATGAATATATTATAATATATATATTATAATTAGTGTAAGTGGATAGCATCTTTAATATATGAACATGTTAATATTGTGAATACTATAGCTTGGATAAATGCGATTGCTGATTCTAAAGCTACGATACCTAATAAGATAGATAAAGGTAAGATACCTAAAGCAAATGTAAATATACTAATAGATATGAAATTTAATATTAAACCTGCTAAGATTACTAATAATAAATGTCCAGCTAAGATATTAGATCCTAATCTTAAACCTAATGATAAAGCTCTAGCTATATAAGATAATAATTCAATTATTACTAATACAGGAACTAATGGTAAATTTGTACCTGAAGGTAAGAATAAACCGAAGAATTTAGCTCCATGGTTAGCTAAACCTGTTAAAGTACATCCAATTCAGATAGCAACTGATAAACCAATTGTTCATATTAATTGTGCATTAATAGCATAACTATATGGTACTAAACTAACAACATTAGCTATTAAGATATACATGAATAATGAGAACATGAATGGGAATAATAATCTTCCCTCTAAACCTCCTATTTGCTCACTAACCATTTTCTCTACTGTGAAGTATAAACTTTCGAAAGCTAATGATCATCTAGTAGGTAAGATGTTTGTGTTGTTATCATTTAAGATTGAGAATCCTAATATTAATGCTACTACTGCAATTGAGTATATACTAAAACTTGTTAATGTTATAGTATCTAAGTTAATTAAACCTGAGCTTAAACCGAAGTAAACTCTAGTTGTAAATTGTTCTAATGGTGAGTTGATGATAAAATTCATTTTTTTTTATTTGTTATAATTTAAAGTCTATATACACTAACCTGATTATGTCTATTCCTTTTATAATCTTATATTAATAATAGATAAGAGAATAAGGAGAAGAGATAAACATATATATAAATATTAATCATATACGATATAATTTATATATATTTGTTAGGTATTTTCTATACATTAATAAACAATCATTATGATATGTTTAAAATTAAATTATAATAAACAGTTAATATGTTTATATAATTATATATATTTTATTATATATATTTTATCTGGTTTTATCCTGATAATTGCCCACTAAATAATATTTAGTATCCTCTACGAGTAGAAGAAGAATTAGGGCAGTTAAATATATTATGTTTTAGTGATAAATATTCTTGTTACATATATCTCTAGATAGTGTGGTAAGATATATATTGAGAATAAATATACGATTACGCTTAATGATGCGAATCCATAAAATATTTGATTAGTGAAGTAAAAAGGTACTAATTGAGGCATATTAAAGTGTTTACTATAAAAAAGTCTATAAATAATTTTTGTCCTGATACTATAAAATAGTTTTAACTTAATAATACCGTGACTAATTAATATATTTAACTGTTACCACCTCCTATATTCTCATACCTAATAAGTAGATATGAGAAATTATAAAGAAGGGTTATACCAGATTAATTAATATTAATTATAAATTATTTTCTCTATACGTTAAATTATATAATTATTATATTATATAATATTTATATATATATACAGGTTTAATTCATAAACATATATATATATACCATATCTCCCCTTAATTAATTCCCTCCTTATTACCAGGGTTTAGCCAGGCTAGGGATTAATTAAGGGAAAATATATTATTGTAATCTACTCTTACCCTCTATTATCCATCATTCTTTCATTTATCTTTTAGTTAAATGATCGTTTAATGGTTTGAAGAGTTAGAGCTGATTAATAAATTATCAATAAATCTTTCAATTTCAAGGTAAATCAAGAAAAAGTCGAAGTAAAAGATTAAATTAATAATTTTTATTTATCTAAATTTTTATTTTTATTTTTTAGTTTTATATACTAGTATAATACTGCTGGTGTATTAAATGCATGTAATGAAGGTGGTGTTGATACTGTTCACTCTAATGTAGGTCCTGTATATCCTTCTACATTTAAATTAGTTCCCATAAAGCTAGGTTTAAATTGACTGTCTAAAGCTTTATTTCCTTGGTGTAATCCATTTGTTAATTGGTCATATACAACATAGATAAATACTATTGAAGCTACGATTGATATGATTGAACCTAATGATGCTACTTGGTTTCAACCGATGAAAGCATCAGGGTAATCATTAATTCTTCTCGGCATTCCCTGCAGCAATAGACATAAAAAATAAATGTTAAATTAAAATTAAGAATAATAAACATTAAAGATTAATTTAAAGAATACGAATAAAAATATATATTTTTATCGGTCCGGGTTTCCCCCGGGCAGGTATATCTCTATCTTTATTTAGAGTTTGAACTCCAATTTTTAATTCTTTGTTACAATTATAATTAAAAATTGTAAAACTAATTTTTAATAAAGTCTTTTCACTATTTTTTTCCATATATAGGTTTATTTTTATTAGGATTGTTTATATTATTTAAAATTAGAGACGGAAATTGAGAAAAGAATAACTGCCCACCCATTTAAGTGGGCAGTTATATATCTTTAATATTTTGCTTAAAATTTAACATTTAATTTATTATAAATTGGACTATATCTTCAACCTATTCTATAATAGAACTGGTGCAACACGTGTAGTCTCTGAAGTTCCTTTATAAAAAAGTTACTTGCTGATTAGTAATAAATAAATAAATAATATTTAAATATTAAACAATATTGTTACTTATATAAAAATAAATGATTATATTTTTTTATTATATCATTTATATCGGCCCCTTTACGGGCTGATAAAGTAATTGTTATTTTAAACTTTCCAGCATATAGTGTTGTTATTAATATAATATTTCTATTATATAAGGCCTGCATTTGACCTAAGAAGTGCATTGGGAAGAATGTAACATTAACTCCTATGAACATTAATCAGAAGTGGATATGACTTAATCTTTCGTTATAGTGTAAACCTAAGATTTTAGGTGATCATAAGTATCAACCACAGAAGATTGAGAATACAGCTCCCATTGATAATACATAATGGAAATGAGCTACAACATAATAGGAATCGTGGAATGGGATATCTAAGGCTGAGTTAGCTAATACAACTCCTGTTAATCCACCAATTGTGAATAAGAAGATGAAACCTAAAGCAAATAATGCTGTTACGTTTAATCTGATTGTACCTCCGTAAAGAGTTGCTCTAGGTATACACCTTAAACCATCTCAGGTTCTTATAAAATAATATCTGCCTATTCGGGTTCCCCCCGGGCAGATATTGTTTTATATAGCTAGTGTATTCATCATATATCTTTATTTATATATGTTAAGGGTTTGCCTTAATACCATTACTGGCAATATTGGACTATACCTTAGGCTATCATATTATATATTATATATATAACTTAGATAACCTGGAGCATCTAGTCTCTACGCTTTTACATATAAGTTTCCTATATATGATTTAGTTCGACGATTGTCCTATATATTTTCCAGCCCCTAGGCAGATATTTCAATATATAGGAGTTTCCTCGAGTTTGCCCCGTTATTTATACAAATATTAATTATTAACTTTAAATGTATCATCTTTAGTTAATAATTTATGCTTAAATTTATATTCCATACTTGGAATTATATATTCTTTTATATGTGGATATAATTTTTTAACTGATTCTAATTTAATATATATTACATATTTATTTCTAGACTTATGTAATGTACAATTCAAATCAAACTTAATTTTTAATATATTCATTAAAAATATTAATTCTTTTATTGTAAATCCTTGAAGATTTAATATTATACCTCCTCCTACTTGAAATGAACCATTACCCATAATAACATGAGCTATAGATTCATATGATATATAATCATATATATCATGAGGTATAATCTTAATTCTACCTTGATAGAATTTATTTCTTAATACTGTAAAACAGGGTAAATATCTTGTTTTTAATTCAACTCCATAAAAACTTTTACCTTTTAAATTAGTTTTTATTAATTTAGGATTATTAAAACAATATGGTGTTAAAATATCAAAAACATATTTAACATATTTAACATGTTTTATAGATTGTTTAAAACCAAATCTTGAATTAAATGATATTATTTGATTTGAATCTTTTAAACCTGTCTTATTTACTACTTTTGAATATATACCTATTTTATTATTCATACTTTCTATATAACCATCTGATAATAATATACCTACAATAGCATATAATTTATTATTAGGTATATTAATCATATATTGTACTATTGAAGTAAATTTTTTATTTCCTATATTTGAACATAAATTAGTTCCATATATAACTAACTCTTTATTAGTTGTATTTGGTATCATATAATTTTTATTAGATCTAGGGAATATATTATAAAGACTATCTTTATTTAAATTAGGTATAAGCATTTTTAAATTTATATTATTTGTATAATTTTTGATCGATTTATTTACCTTGCTAAAGGGTATCGACAATCATGAGAAGATTTTAATAGATGTTGGTACTGCAATTACCATTGTTGCTGATGTGAAGTAAGCTCTTGTATCTGAATCTAATCCTACGGCAAACATGTGGTGCGTCGAACGTAGGTTGTCTAAAAGGATTATTTACAACCTACGTTCAATGGACTATATCATGTACTTACGGTGGTATATAATATAGTTTAATTTAATTAACTAAAATTTGTTTACCTTAAGTTTTAACTCATTTATTTCTTCAAATAAATCTTCATTATGTAAGCCTGAGAATTTTAGGTTAATAACTTGACATCAATGTGTGTAATTATTTAATTTATTAGTTTTTAAAGGATATTTATTAAAATAATCTTCTACTAATAAAAAATTAAAATTAAGAAAAGATATATTAGCTGAAAGATTGTATATTTTTTTTATACTTTTTCTACCGGGTCTATCAGTTTTTCTTATTGAAACATTATATATATCTAATAATGCTTCTCCAATATTATTTAATAATAATTCTTCCTCAGCTTGATCTAATATAAATCTAATTTTTGTTTCTTTAGTAGAAATAGAAGTTGTTACACTAAAACAACCTTCAGCATCTGTAAAACCAGAGATTCAAGCATTATCTCTAGTTGGTTTATTTAGATTATATATAAAGGGTGGTATTTGATTAATGTTAGTTATATTTAAAGATTCAAATCTATCAAGAGGTGAATTAATTAAAATAGCATATCAATTTTGTAATTGAATATTTCTATTTTTTAAATATAAATTATTATTAAAGATTAAATATAAAAGAAATATATATTTTTTATCATAGCAAGTTCATCTACCATAACCTAAAATATCATTTTCTTTTAAACTTTTATCTTTTGATGTAAATAATTTAACATTACCAAAATTAAATACTGAATTTATATGATTTAATATAGTGATTTCTTTTTGTGTTAGTGTAAAAGAGCATTTATTATATTTTACACTACTATATAAATTTCCATCACCTTCAGTAAAACCTATAAATCAATCTAATCAATCATCAGTTTCCTTAAAATCATTAGAAAATAGTATTTTATAATATTTTCTGAATAAATGATATTTACTTTGTTTTATATTAGATTCTACTAATATATTAGAATCTATTGGTTTATAGGTATTAAAAAGTTGCATTTTTAATATAAAACTGTGTTATAAATATAATAAATTAAAATATATATAATTATTATAATTATATATCTTATTAAAATTAATTATACCAAATTTAATATATATAAAAATTATATATTACCGTAAGTACTTTCACGTATAGTCTCTGAAGTTCCTTCATAAAGAAGTTACTTGCTGATTGGATAAAGATTTTAACATTGTGACTATTAATAATATTAATTAGTAGTTAAAATATATAATATCTTTCCAGCATATAGTGAAATTTATTACCTTATAATTACTTATAAGGAAAGCCATCTTGACTTCAAACACAGAATCCTAATAAACCAATTGATCCCATGGCGTAGATCATCCCTTGTACTCCAAACACGGGTTTAGATGCGATAGCTGATACAGCATGACTAATTATACCAAATCCCGGGATAATTAAAATATATCATAATTTTGATTATATATTCATATAATACTCAATATGTTTCCATATTGTTAGGACTATATCTTATATAGAACGAATTTAAGATTTATTATTTAATTTATTTAATTTTTTAGCATTATTTTCTATTTTTGATATTTCTGTTTCATGATTATAATAATCTATTTTAGGTATACCATTAGTAATATATCATATTATATTTTGAACTCTAATATATGTTTTTCTTCAATATATATAAGTTAAATATTTATTAGACATTAAATTAGATAACTTCTTAAATACATAATATATTTATATACTATATTTAAATTATTTATATTATATATTGCATTATTATTTTTATCTTTATATATATAACCTTGAAAATTTGAATTAATTAAATTTAATATATTATTATCTATATTATTTTTATCATTTAAAGGTGCTTTTATATATAAATTAAAATCTATATTTTTTAAATTATCATTAATTGAATTTAAATTTATATCAAATTTAGAATTTACATCTAAATAACCAGATAATCAATAATTATTTAATATATTCATATTATCATTTAATATGAAATCTATATTTAAATTATTTAAATTTATATAATTTATAATTTGTGTATATAATATTTTATTATTTATCTTATTATTTATCAAATTTAATACTTTAAATATACCATTAGATTTTATTATTAATTTAGGATTATTACCTTTGATAACTGATCCATATCCAATTTGTTTTTTTATTAAATATATATAACTATAATCATCATTATTAAAATGTATTATCATATTATTATTTATTATTTCACTATTTGAATCCATTAATCCTGCTAAATAATAACCTAAATCATTTTCATTATTAATTCTAGAATGTTTAGGTGTATGAACAGAAATATCTTTAATAGTTTTAATTACTTTATTATATAACAATATTTCTATAATTAAATCTATATTATTGCGTATAGTCTCTGAGGTTCCTCTTATAAAATCATAAGAGTTACCTGCTGATAATCCTTTTCTATATAATTTAAAATTATTATTAATACAATAACTAAATTTAGATAATATTAAAACTATTACATTATTACTATATATATATATATATTTAATACTGTCTTTAATATTATATATCTTTGATATAAAGGACTTCCCAGCATATAGCAATATTAAGAGGCATATTATTTTTACCTCTGGGTGCATTAATATTATAATATATATTATATAAATACCCTCAAAATATTAAGAGATCTTCATAATATATTTATAATATATTGGACTATATCTTTAAAAATATATATATTTTTATAACACGTATAGTCTCTGAGGTTCCTACTTGATATTAATATATCTTTGGTTACCTGCTGATTAGATTTATATAATTTATATATAATAGATAATATTATCACTGTAATTTTATTCTTATTACTAGTAATTATCATTTTCTCTTTCCAGCATATAGTGTTATGCATTAACTTTTAAGTTAAAGGGCCACCATTGACCGAAGAATCCATACCCTATATATTTAGATATGTTAATTATATAACATATAATAACTAAATATTATATTATTAATAATATATGGGTACCGACTGTACATTAAGCATGCCATAATTATTATTCATTATGTACACACCCACAGTGAACCAGTCTGTAGCGATCTAATTATTAAACTACTGAGATATAAATATAAATCTAAATAATCTAATCTGACCGACGGTCTTTCTATTATTATTTTCAATTGACCGTTTTCACTGCATTGCAATATATATAATAAATATATATATTACTAAGGAATTAATACATTTATAAATTAAATGTTCATTCTATATAAGTCTTATTTAATTTTACACCTGCTTATAGAATTTCATATCTTACGATAAATTAACCCTTATTTTCCTGTTCCTTTTTTAGGGTTTATAAGTTTAGCTTCATTTTTTAGTTCTAAAGCTTTTTCATGATTTAATAAATGTTCTTTATCCTCTAATTTTTTTATTAAAGCTTTTCATTTATTATATGAATCTTTTTTAGTTATTAATTTATAATTATTAAAATAATTATATATTAATTTATTATTCTTTAATCCTGATATTATATATGAATATGTATCTTTATTTGAATGAGGCTCTATATAACCTACTTTAAATAATAATAAAAAATGACTTAATATAGGTAAATTTATAGCATGTTTTTGACTTAAAATAAATTTAATTCTATGTCTATAAGTACCTGTTTTACTTAATAACATAGATATAGTAAAACAACCTTCAGCATCTGTAAAACCAGATATTCAATGATTATTTAACTTAGGTAAAAGATTATAATCTTTATATTCAATAAATGGTACTCTTATAATACTATTTCCAGTACTTAATCTTTTATTAAATTTATCAAGACTAGTTTTAAATACTTTCTTTCTATATGGTAATATCAAATTACCATTTAATATTAAAAGCATTAAATAATAATCCTCAATACCTTGTACTATATATCTATCTATATATTTACCTTGTTTAGCTATAGTACCATAACCTAGATTATCTTTAATATAATGTAATACATCTACATTATCTCTATGTTGAGTTATAACTAAACCAAATGAGTTGGCTCTACTAAAATTTATTATAGAACCATCCCCTTCAAAGAATCCTATAAATCAATTTAAGAAATCTTTAGAAGGTTTTTCTTTATTTGGATATATTTCTTCAAATGCTTTATAAAAATCTTTATAATTAAAATTTTTAATATCATTTTTATTATTATTTTTATCATTTTTATTCAATTCATCGTTTATGAATTGATCATGTTCATCTTCATGTTCATTATCATTATGATTATCATTTAATTCATCTATATCCTTATTATTTATATTTATATAATAAATTACTAAACTTATATCCATTAAAGGAATATAGCTTAAGAAAAGGTGTTGGTACAATACAGCATCACCACCTCCTGCATACTCGAAGAATGAAGTATTAAAGTTTCTATCGAAGATTCCCATTGTTAATCCAGCAGCTAATACAGGTAAACTTAATAATAATAAGATAGCTGTAAATAATACTGCTCAAGCGAATAATGGTACATTCTCATATTTCATACCAATTGTTCTCATGTTAATGAAAGTTGTTATGAAATTGATTGCACCTAATAATGATGAGAATCCTGATAAGTGTAAACTGAAGATAGCTAAATCTACAGCTGGTCCACTATGTGATTGTATTCCTGCTAATGGGAAATATCTAATTTGTTTATAATTACACATATATATATATGCTCATATTATTTCAATTATTTACATAATTGTTCGGACTATACCTTAAACAATATTAATATTTATGTTTATTTCTAATAGTGTTTATTCAAATGCTTATTTGTTCTAATTTCTTATTATCCCCTTTATGTTTATTATAACTTCTTCTTCATATTGTAAATTCAAAGCTTTTTACTCCTTTAAATAATGAAAAATAATCATTGTATGTGAAGAAATCTATAATATATTCAACATTTCTAGAATTTGTTGTATTTAATGAATAGAAACCTTTTTTGTTTCATATTACATTTGTATTTATTTTTAATAAATATTTTATACCATATAAAACTATTTGATCATGTTTTTGAGTAATAGCAAAACAATGTGTAATTCTAGTTGAATCTTTTTTAGCATAAGTAAAACAACCTTCAGCATCTATAAATCCTGCTAATCATGATTTAGATATGATATTTTTAACTAATGTTTTATCTTTATTAAGATCTTCTATAGTTAAACCTTTTCAAGCATCAGATATATAATCTTCAGATTGTTTATTCTTATATATTTGTCTTATTTGTCTATATTTCTCTTCTTGTGTTAAAGTAGAATTTAAAGATAATAATACACATTCTTTAAATATAAGATACTTATGTCTTTTTATTGTTAATAAAGGGTATTTATCAAAAATAGGGAATATAATATCTTTTAGATGTTTAGTATTTCTAATTCTAAAAGTTATCATATTTTTATCTGAACTATTTTTAGATGTAATAGTTACACTACCTACACCTAATTTAGTTTTTATATAATATAACATTTGAGCATTATATTTAGATAATGATATTTTAAATGTAAATGTACCTTTATCTTTATCAGGATATACATATACATTAAAAGTACCATCACCATCTACTAAACCTACTAATCACTCTTCAAAATTGAATGGATCTTTAGGTTTATTATTATTAGATTTTGACATATTTGAATATTGTCTTGCCATGTGTAGTCTCTGATGTATATTAATTAATATACAGGCATATTGACCTATATGTTTAAATATTTTAACTAATTGACTCATAAATGATCTTAATCATTTAATAGCTATATATGATATATAATTATATCCGTATACAGTATAACATATAAGTAAGACAATTGAGTAATTTAAACAGCAGCCCGGGAAATCCGGGCAGATAATAATAATTATTATAAAGGTGTTTCATGCATCGAATGGCATTTTAGAACTGCATATTTCTTTTACAGTTCATCCTGTACCAGCACCTGCTTCAACTAAAGCTGAAGTTAATATTAATATTAATGAAGGCACTAATAGTCAGAATGAGATATTATTCAATCTAGCGAAAGCCATATCACTAGCTCCTAACATTAACGGCATTAAGTAATTCAATTTATTAGTTATCTTTCGATTAACTATTGGACTATATCTTCAACCTAAACTTATAATAGAATAGGTGCAATACGTGTAGTCTCTGAGGTTATTATTAATATATATATTATTATTAATAATAACCTGCGGATTGTCTATTATAGATTTTTAATCTATATCTATGATATCATTAAACATATATTTATTTAAATATAATAGATTTAATCATAGCTTTAAGAGTTTCCCGCATATAGTACTGTAATAATTATAAATTTTACAATTTATAACGGCAATTACTTATTTTATTTTTTTTATTGAAGGAATATTTACCAAATCCTCCAACTAATGCTGGCATACGGGTTATCATTAACTTTCGTTAATGTCTGGACTATATCTTTACCTTTAATATTAAAGGTATTTCACGTATAGTCTCTGAGGATCCTATTAAATTTATATTTTTATATTTAGTTTCCTGCTGATAGCCTAATCTTTTAAGATATTACTGTTATATATATATATAATTAGTTTTAAAAGCTCTAAAGGGGTTCCAGCATATAGTGAAATCTATAATAATATATTGCTATATTATCTCGCCTTGCCAGTATATTATTTATATAATATAACCTTCATGTTAACGAAGAAGAAGATCATTAAGATTGCGTGAGCTGTGATAACTACGTTAAAGGCTTGTGTGTTATGGTTTAGGAATGGTGATCCTGTATTAGCTAATTCTAATCTGATTATTGCAGACAATCCTGTACCAATCATTGCTAGAAAAATAAAGACAAAAATAAAGTACAACACGGCAATATCTTTAGCATTTGTAGAAAATAATCATCTTTGAATATTTAATTTTAAACTCATAATGAATAATTTTCATAGGTGTCCCCACAATGAATGTATTTTTTTATTTTCTTTTCTGTCTTACCCTATTGCCTTATGATCCTTATTCGTTACCTCCCACCTATCTCTTTTAAGATGTAGGAGTTAGATAAAGAAGAAGGGTTATATTTAAGGTTTATTAATATATCTAGTGTAAAAATATATTAATATAGGATATATAAATGATAAATAATATATTTTTATTTATTTATTTATCAATTATTAAAACTACTCTATTTAAGAGTGATAAATCTTATACTATATAAACTCATAATTAATCCTAATTATTAATTATTCATTTATTCTCTCTAGATTTCCTAAAGTACACTAAAATAATTAATAATAATATAGGATATTTATGTTTAATCTACTTTATCTTCGAATATTCAAGTGATTTTAAGTTATATATAGTCTTATTTTACTTATCTAGAAATTAAAATTTATATATAGAATATAAATATTATTTATTTATTATAATATTTATATTTTAGTTAATTTGTATAGTTTTCAATTAATAAAACGTTCAAAATTTCTTCTCTACTTCTATCGTTTATGGGTAGAATCGAACTACCAGAGTTCGCGTATGAAGCGAAAGTTTTACCATTAAACTACATAAACATTTATATATATATCCATGATAATTATTATTTAAATTATAAGATAAATAAGATATAACTTTTCAATGTCATAACTTATGTTTTTTTTTTACGAATTAAATCTGAGTCGAACAGACATTTCTACACGTGACAAGTGTATGCTTTACCATTAAGCTATTAATCCATATATATATATATATATATATAATATAATATAATATATATTATATTATACTAATGTTATTTTAGTATTTAAACCTATTTTACCTGTAATTGTGTTATTATAAGTTGTAGATTTTGAATATACATTTATATAACCAGGATATTTATTAAAGGTGATATTATTATAATTATTATTATAAATACTCATAGAGTTATATAAAGGACCTTTACTCATTGAATAATCTTTTACTTTTCTTTTTTTTATTTTAGTTAAGTATTGACCTGAGAAATTTATACTAAAACCTACTATTCTTTTATATAATAAATAATCTGATAATATACTATTTCTATTTTTATTTATTGTATTTAAAGGTAAATCTTTATTAAATTTATTAATATTTCTATCTATTCTTTTTAAATTAGATATAGCTATATTACTAATATTTTTATGATTAACAACTTTCATTTTTTTAAATAATCTTCTATAATATCTTCATACTATATTTGATTTTTTAGTTTGTCTAAACATTATAAAATTGTTAAATATTTTATTATCCATTTGAGGATATTTTAATATTATTGGTTTAATTGTTATATTATAATCTTTATGTATATTATTTAAATAATCTTCTAAATTTGAATAAGTAGTATTATTTATATTAGATGATGAATTTATATAATATAATGATTTTTGATTATGTTTAATTAATAAATCTAAAGATATATCTGTTTTTCTATTTCTTTTTTTTAAGAATTTTCTTTTTAATCTAAAATTAGTTAAATAACTATATAATAATTTATTTTTTGCTGATTTTTCATATATAAACATTATTATTTCTATATTATTATTTTCTATATTATATTTAGTATTATATAAAGTATTTCTTTTATTAATATTAATAGTATATTCTTTTAAAACTATTTTATTATTATTATTTAAACTTAAATTATTATCATCTTTTGAATCATTTAATATAAATTTTACCATATACGTATACAATAATTTTATCTATATTATTAATAATATCATTTTGTTTTAAATTATTTTTGGTTAAATAATTAAAATTATTTATTTTATAATTATTATTTTGCTTATTTATATATGACATATTTTATTATTATTTTTAATTGGACCAAATATTTATTTATATTTGTATTTGTTATTATATATTATTGGATGTAAATTAGAGACTCGAACTCAAAAATTAGACACCACAAGTCTATGTTTTACCATTAAACTATGAACATCTTATATATATTTAAAAAAGATTCCTTCTTAAATTTTTATTTACCACTGCAGATTCCCTCTTACAGGTAACTGTATTTCAACTTCTTACTTATTAAACTTAATGCGTATTTAATATTATTATACTATTTTTAGTTAAATATATAACCGATTATTATTAATTGTTCCATAAGAACATATAATAATATAAAAACCAAATTATTTTTAATTTGACTTTACTTTAAAAAAAACTTAACATTTTACTCTTTAAGCAAGTGATGAGTGATTAGTACGAATGAAAGATGATATTCATTATCGTATACTTAACGATAATTACTAGTAATTCCTTTTTCAAAAAGCTGAATTTCAAACTTTTATCCATGGAGCAAATGAAATAATCATTTTATTATATAATTTATATATTTTATTAAAGTTTTTATTATTTCTTTAATTTTTTATTTCTTTATATTTTGTAACACATCTGTAGCCCTATCTATTTGGGTCATCTTGATTTGTCTTAGTCCTCTTTATGCTAACCATTTTGATTAAATATAAATAATATTTTTTAATATTATAGAGGTTTTTATTCGTTGCTTGGACTTAACCTAACATTTCACAACACGAATTGAAGACAATGATGTAACACCTGTTTAGAATACAAAAATAGGTAAGTTTATCGGGGATTATCGAATTAAACAACATGTTCCACTACTTGAGTTCCAAACCGTCTTATATTTTTAGTTTTATTCCTGGGAACGTACTACTATGGCGACATATTCTCGTTTAACTTTTTTTATTCTCAATATGTTTCGTTTACGGTTAAAAATACACCGGTCTCTAATCGATTTCTATATTTTAACTTTCGTTTCTTAATGTCAATTCATATTTGTCATTATTTTCCAAATTTTGGGTCAACTTTAATTATACGCAAATTTTATCCTTACTTTTAAAATTGAAATAACATCTTATGAATTCTAGTATGTATTTAAACATCCATCTGCAAACCCTTTAAGCCAAGTATGTTATAAGTATTAGCATGATCAGTATTACCGCTACTGCTGGCACTGAAATTAGTACATACTATCACAATTAATATATCTTTCTTATATTAAAATTCGAATTTTTTGTTCGTTCTAAAACTATTATTATATAAATATATAGTTTAAACTATTTATTTATATATTTAACTTCAGTTTTATTAATTCTACTAGGTAACTCGTTCAATCTTTCAATCATTGACGAATGTTACTTACTGCTGATTTCACTGAAATTAGGATATCTTTCAGATCCTACACGGTCCTAATTAGACTAAATATCTTAAGCTTGCGTTATCTATTTATTTTAACCAACTACCTAATATTAAGATAAGCCTCACATAATACATATGTTTATACATACTTTATAAATATTATAAATACTTTTTATATTATTCTTATTACAAATTTATTGCTATATTATGTTGTAGTTTCTTATCTATTACTCGTGTGTTCACTACTCTAAATTATACTATTATTTTGAATTTCAAAATCTATAATTTGTTAGTTTGCATAATATATGTTTCTAGATAATACTTAGGAGAGCCAATATAAAACTCTGTTTATTTTATGATTTTTATGATTTATTTTATATATATTAATTTTATAATATATATTATTTTATTAGAAATATAGGATTCGAACCTATACTCTTCTATGTGTAAGATAGTTGCTTTACCAGTTAAGCTAATTTCTATACTTTTATATTATATACAAATAGCTAGACTCGAACTAGCACATAATGATTGGAAATCATTGGGTCTACCATTAACCTATATTTGCCTGTATTTTTATAAATAACAAGCATAATATAAATATAGAAAAATATATAATAAAATATTATATTTTTTTTTTGATTACAATTAATTATTTATAATTAATATTACAGATCTAAATAGATAATCCCTAGTAAATATAATTACATTAAACTATACTCCTAATTTATTAAGCGTATATATAGTAAGTAAATATAATAAAAGGGGGGGGGGGGATAATTAAAATTTTATGAATCTTTTAATTTTCTTTATTAAAGGATATATTAGAGTCGAACTAATATAATAAGATTTGCAATCCCATTTGTATACCGATACAATATCCCATGTTCGCAATTTAAATTGCGAACGTTATATATATATTTCTCTCTTTATTCTAAACCTTTGATATAAGATTTAAGAAAAGAGGGGAGGAGTGTATAAACAAATAATAAATATTATATTATATATTATATTATATTAATGTAGGGAAACTATCAAAGATATATAATGTTGATGGTATTATTAAGAATATACCAAATAATAGAGGTAATAATATAATTCAACAGAAGTTAATTAAATTATCATAAGTAAATCTAGGGAAAGCTGCTCTAACTCAAATGAAAGAGAACATTAAGAATACTAATTTGATAGCATAAGCTGATGAATTAATTAAACCTTCAAATAAGAATGAAACATAACTATAATCATTAAATAATACATTGAATAAGTAACTATAGTTAAATGATAAGTAACCACCTAATAATAGGTAACCATTAAAAGCACTAATTAAAATAATATTTGAATATTCTGCTAAGAAGAAGAATACGAATGGACTACCTGAATATTCAGTAAAATAACCTGCAACTAATTCAGACTCAGATTCTGTTAAATCGAAAGGAGGTCTAGCTGTTTCTGCTACTGAAGCTATAAAGAATATTAATAATAGAGGTAATAATGGGATACAATATCAAACAACTCTTTGTGTTTCAATTATAGTTGTAATATTTAAAGAACTAACGAACATTATAATTATAATGAAAATAGATGTTAATATTAATTCATATGATATTAATTGAGCTGTTGATCTAATTGATCCTAATAATGAATATTTACTATTAGATGATCAACCACTTAATAATGAACCAAATACACCTAATGATCCTATAGCTAAACTAAATAGAATACCTAAATTTAGTTCACCTAAAGTAATACCTGGACCTAATGGTATTACAACTCAACCTATTAAGGCAGTAATTAAAGTAATTAATGGACTAATAACTAAAATTATATAATTTGATTCTTTTGGTAAAACTATTTCTTTTAATAGTAATTTTACCGCGTCTGCGAATGCTTGAAGAAGTCCATAGTACATTTATCTCTTTTATCCTTATAAATACTTTTACCCCCTCTTTATAAATTGTTATTATAAAAGGGTTAAATATATATATATAAGGAAAAGCTAGAGATTTAACCCTATAATAAATAATATATAAATATATTAATCTATTACAACTAATCTTTTATTCTTTCGAATAGGGACTGACTATATTTTAAGTATCATATTTCAGATACCTACCACCATTTAGTCGATGAACAGCATTCCATATATATAATTTATATATGGAACTTGGTTGCGAATTGCCTATTTTCTTTCGTTATCTATTTCGATTTTACTATATTACGAGTCATTACCTGTACCACAAAGATGTTACCATCTTTGTTTAGTTGAAATAGCTTTAAGGGTTCCCCGCAATTTGATGATATTTAACAGAAGGTTCACTTCTATTTGGGCTACTAAAAAAAGTTCTTAATTCTTTCTATGATTTTTTTTATTAAATAACATAAATTAAATAAATAAATATATTTTTCTATATATTTATTTAGATAATATCCTTATATTTTGTTTTATTTGACATTTATAATTTGATTTTCCAACTATATATTAAATAATACTTTAAATATAAATTTAGTGTCTGAGTTTATATAAACTCATACTCTTATATTTAAAGTTTTATTTAAAATTTAACCTTTTATATTCTCATATATTAATATATATTAAATAATATAAATTATTCTAAATTATATTATATTTATAATAATTATAAAGATAATCATTTTTAATTATATATTTACTTTTCATATGTATATTTAATTAATATATAATTAAGGAGTTTATATTATTTGTCATAAGCATATAAATATTGTTATTTATTATTTAATCATTAAAACCCACAAAGTTTGGACCTAATCTTCTTTGCATATATGCTAATGTCTTTCTTTCGGCTACAGTTAAGTAAGCAACACTAAATAACACACAAACTAAAAATATTAAAATTTCTACGATATTTATTATCATTTTTTTTATGGTATGTCTACTATCCATAATTATATTAGAGATGTGACTTTATTTTTCTTCTGGTCCCCCTCTTATCCCCACTACGAATAGAGAAGATGTGATAGAGGAGTTTAAATTATGACCAATATTCTAGCTGTCCCCTTAACTCATTACCTATAAAATAGGGATTAATGGATGGGGGGGGGGGAAGATAGAATATTTATTCTTTATGTTTCATTGTTATTGATATAGGACCTATAATTCCTAATAATAATACTATAGCTAACACTAATAAGATAAAGGCATTATTTGTTAATAATACATTACCTATAGTAGTTAATAAAGTTGTATTTTCTATATTGAATCAGTCTTGTGTGATTATTGTATTATAATCATTTCCAAAGGCTTCTAATAATTTATTTATTAAAATACTATCATTAGAATATATCATTAAACCACTAATAGTTAAAACTATTAATGAGATTAATACTAATGGTAAATCTCTTATATTAGATTTTACTGATAATTCAGTAGAATTTATATCTAATAAAGTAATAATAAATAAGAATAGAACAGCAATTGCTCCTATATAAATCATTATATATAATAAACTAAATATACCTAAACCAATTAAGTATAAATACATAGCTGCTATAACGAATAAAGCAATCATATATAATATACTAACCATAGGATTTTTAGCTGATATTATAAATATAGTACATAAAATAGCTAAGAAAATAGTTATTTCGATAAAGTAATATGTTAAGTACATCATTTTGTTTTGTTTTTAATTTCCTCAATTAAGGATAAATTTTATAGAATTAATTCTATTTTTAATACGTTACCAGAAGGAATCGAACCTACATCAGATCATTAACAGTGATCGGCTTTACCTTTAAGCTATAATAACTTCAAATTACAACAATTAAATATACATATCATATAATTTAACTTTTTTAATGAAAAGAGTAGGAATTGAACCTTCTCTTTTTGTTACCCTTTAACCCTAAGTGGTAAAGGGGGGGGGTAACATTGAGATGGTTAAATTCCAACGACAAAACTATGATTCTCGCTATCTACTTTTTATATTCCCGGGAACTGGGAGAGATGAAAAGAGTAGGAATTGAACCTACGAAGATGTTAATCATTGAGACTACAGCTCAACTCCAAATACCAACATTGGAGATCTTTCCTATAATATTATATNAATCTTATATTTAAGCAAGGTCTTTTGAAAGTATCACCCTTTATTATCAGTCCCTATAAATTAGTTTAATTTAATAAGCACCCCTAACCCAGCCTACGTATAGTAGGCTGGGTTAGGGGGCCAACCGATAATTAATAAATAATGTATTTATTATACTTAATTTTTTTAATTTTGCTGTATTGAATAAATATTTATTATTAATATGACTTTATCTATATTATATATATATTATTAATGTCCACACCAGGAATTGAACCTAGACATACAATGCTTCAAATTGTCACTCTAACCATTTAAGTTATGCGAACTATTATTATGGAATCTATGAGAATCGAACTCATATTTATAGTATGCAAAACTATTATTTTACCAGTTAAATTAAAATCCCCTTAAGTCAATATTATATGACAGATCTACCCACATTACCCACTATAAGTGGGTTAGGGTATATAATTAATAAATAATTTTAATATATAAAAATATTCGGATACTGAGAGATTCGAACTCTCGATATAAAAAATTATATATGATAGCTCAAATATCATGCTTTCAACCGCTCAGCCAAATATCCCTATCCTTTTTTTTATTAAACCTTGTAGGAGTCGAACCTGACGTATCATAATTATCAATTATGTATTTTACCGTTAAATTAAAGGTTTTTACTATTTGTAACTTATATAAAAATTTTCATATACTACTCCTATCTTACCAGCCTTATATTATTTTATTATAAGGTTGGTATATTCCCTTCATTCCTTCAGGGGTCCAATAGGAATCGAACCTTCGCAGGCATGCCTGCGATAGTTCAGATTCTATTTGGGTAGAAAGGAATATTTATTATTTAGAATGATATATGACATATTTTCCTTTTCCCTTTTGGGGTCCAATAGGAATCGAACCTTCCGCAAGCGGATAGTTCGATTCTAATTGGTCCTTTCGTATAATAATATTATTATATAAATTAAATATATGAAAGAAGGGGTCCAATAGGAATCGAACCTATATTTATTGATTAAAAGACAAAAGTTTTACCGTTAAACTATAAACCCTTAATTAATATATTTAATATGAATTGGAAAGATTCGAACTTTCATAATCTTAACTCAAATTTAAGTGATTTGCCAATTAATCTACAACTCAGTAGACCTAAAAGTATTTAATATCTTACCCACCTATTTAATTAAAGGTTGATAATAGATATTTATATATTAATTTATAATCATATCTCTAAATAAATATAATTATATTTATTATTTTAAAAAGAAAGTATATTTATTTCCCTATAATATCAAAAATAGGACTCGAACCGGCTTTAGCAGGTTCAGAGTCTAATTTTGTTATAATATCATATATATACTTTACTCTTAAAGGAAGCAACATTACTCCCTATAATATCAAAAATAGGACTCGAACCTATATGCAAAAAAGCAATCCAACTTAAGCGGATCATGTCTACCAATTCCATCATTTTGACTTATTATTAAATATATATATATAATTATATTTATTACTTTTATAGAACCAGATTGACTCGAACAATCATTGAACCGTTATGAGCGGTTAGTTTTAACCTTTAAACTATAGTTCCAAACTTTCTATTAACTTTAGCGGGGGGGGGGGGGGAACCCGGGCAGATAAATTATATAGCAACAAATGGATTCGAACCAAATATTATCAGATTATGAGCCTGATGTGATACCATTACACTATGTTACTTTAATAATATTAGTAATATTATTATTAATATTATTTTAAATAACCTTAACGGGACTTGAACCCGTATTTTTAGAGTGAAGTTCTAACGTCTTACCTTTGACGATAAGGTCTTAAGAACCCATTCTCCTTAATAATAGGAAGGTGAACTAATAAAATTTAATGTTAAATTTTGGATTCGAACCAAAAGTTACTGATTACAAAACAATTGTTTTACCCTTAAACTAATTTAACTTTTAGTTTTTTATCCTATTTCCTATATATATATATATATATATATACTACTACTAAATTAATGGTTGAGGCTGTGGTAGGGGTAGGGTTTATTTTATTTAATCTCCAACCTAACACACTCTTATACTTAACCCTTCATTATTTCACTACTTTTATATTTATCTTATAATATTGTATATGTTAAGTAAAGAAGTGTAAGGGTTAAAAGGAGGTATAAATTAAGATATGTATTAATTAAGGTGTATATTAAATCGGACTATATTCTAGTCGATAGTATATATATGAATATATACGATATTGTAATCTACAATATATATTTTATGCCTAACTAATTATACTTCAAATTTTATATTCTTTCAATTTTTATTATTTAATTATGTAGCTTAATCACGTTATATTTATTTTAAGATAAATATACTTAATAATTAACCAGTGATAATTGTTTACCAATCCTGTCGTACTAAGTAAACCAATTAAATAGAAACATTTACCATGTAAAAGATAGAAACCGTGCTATCTCACAATGCACTGAACCCAGCTCATGTACGTTTTTAATATACGAACAGTTTAACCTTTAGAAGCTGCTTCACTTCTAGGATAACGTAAGCCGACATCGAGGTGTTAAGCTTGGATTACGATTAGAACTATTATCCAAATTAACCAGTTATCTAAGGCGTAACTTTTATCCTTTAATCGAACACTTTATAAATTCAATATAATGTTCTGTTCACTATACCAGATTTTCATCCTTTAAATTTTTGTTGAAACTTAAATCATATATGATTATCCTATTATTGATTTTATTCATCCTTATTTAATGAATTTAGTTTTCTTTACTAATTTGATCATATATTAATTATAACTAATTTTAATTAAAATTATTATCATTATGGAATTTTCAGATAGTTTTTATGAAAATACCGCCCCAGTAAAACTAACCACATATCACGTTCTTCTACCTAATTTAAATCTTTAAATTAATAAGTAAAATAAGTTTTTATTAATAATTAAAGTAATTCTTCCAAATTATAATTATATACATAATTTAATTACTTGCTATTTATAATTATTAATACAATAATGAGTATATATTTATATATTTATATAAATATATATATTATAATTTATTATTTAATAAATTAAATAATAAATACATTATTAATAAATTTAATATTATTAAATTTATTAATAATATTATATATCTTTGTTAGATATATAATCTTCTATTTCCCGAATATGTATAATAAAATCTTCTCATTATTAACAATAATATGTTATAGTAAAGCTGCCTAAGTCTTTTCGTCTAATTACATGTTTCATGTCGAATATTCACGACATATTTAATTTCACCGAGTTGAATATAGAGACAGTTGTTGTATCATTACGTCATTCATGCAGGACTACAATTATTAGCCTAGGAATTTTCGCTACCTTAGAACCCTCACGTTAAGGCTGCTATTTGCAAAGTATTGAAAATCAATCACAAAATTAATCAATTCATTTATTTCTAAGCATTGAGCAGAGTTCACACATTATACTAATAATTTAATATCTGCAATGTGCTGTGTTTTAGTTAAACAGTTGTACAACTTCGTTTTTATATGAATTATCTATCATTTTTTTTGCCGAGTTCCTTAATATTCATTACACTCGTTCATCTTAATATTCTCTATATAAGCACCTGTGTCGGTATAATTACGGTATTTATAAATTATATTTCTTGAGTCTAATATAATATATTTTATATATTATTTTAACTGTACAATTTAATTTTTCATCGCCTAATTTTTGTCAAAATTATTTGCTTAGAATCCGTATTTTCTATTAAAACCTCGCTTTTAAGATGAATTGGTTTTGTTTTATAAACTTTACCAATTTACGTTACTCATGTTAGCAGTTTTAACATAATTCAATAACCTATAAACATTAATATTTTATTTCTATAGGTTTAATCTCTCATTATGTAGTCGACTATCTTATTTACTATCAATTTATAATTGATGTAAATATTAAATGAATCAGTATAATATTTATAGCACTAATAATTTATCACAAACTGTATTTATTATTTAATTCGTTGTTACACGTTAATTATAACATAGTTACTATCAAACCCAGTAATTAAAACGTATTAATACATATTTATGTTGATAACACTTAATATTATTTTGGTACTTTATCATTTATTCGGGTTATTGCCCTATTGACTAATTACCTTAAAGTAAATAGTCCGAATCCATTTATGAATTACATATCATATTTCGAGGTTATTTATTGTTGATAAATCGTTTAGGACCCCCAATATTATTATCATTTTAAATTAAAATGATTATATCAATAAAAATTGCTGTAATATTATAGTAATATCTTGTTTTAATTTTAAAACTTTAAATGGTCTATACTAATATATATTTCGTCGACAACCAGCTATATCTAAATCAGATTTGTCTTTCACTTCCCTTTCTCAACTCATCGGAATTTATTGCTACAAATTACCGTTCAGTCAATTCAAAATATTGAATTACTTGGTCAAGAAAAAATCATCTAGTTTCGGGTATATTAAATATAACTTTATTTTTTTTAGTTATATATATCTTCTTTTTTGATTTGCTATATCTAATAACTAACCAACCCATTATGCAATAGGTACATAATATTCTTATTCGAATATTATTAGCTATATTGATCCACTATCCATATTTCCTTCACAGTACTTATGTTATTTTACATTTAAAGTTTTTTAGTTCTTTAACTGTTTTTATTGCAGGTTAATATTCATACTACTTATATGTATTACTCATTGAACTCCTTATATTTCGTTCACCACTACTCTATAAATCATTGTTATTTTCTTTTTATAGCTACTAAGATGTTTCAATTCACTATCTTTCTTATTTAGGTTTCCCTTTAGGTTTTAATACTATCTAAACTCTATTGAGTTCTTAGTATAATAATAACCTTCCTTAATGTAATTTGTAGGTCATGAATCAACTCTACCACCTTAAAAAATGACTTCATATCATTTAATTTATTTTTTGATTACAATTAATTTGTATTATTATTTTTTTT